AACCATGTTAATGGTCTCACTTTATTGGTTGATAGAGAATCAAAGTTGACTTACCAATAAAGAACGAAATGCTATGATTCTTACATATGATTTATTAATTTATTCAGAAGGAATTCGTCGAGATTGTACACTTTTTTCCTATTTATCTTATTCTAAAAAAAAATATGTATATAAATAACACAAATAAATAAAGTGCAGCCGGTTGGGTCCAACCTATTCTTGAAATATACAACTCGCACACACTCCCTTTCCAAAAAAAATCAATACACCAAGCACTACACTTAGATTTATTAGATTTGTTGCTAAAATATCGGTATTAAACCCGAAACTCCCGGCAGATGGCCAGTGGCCTAAGGAAACGAAAGAATCGGTTACATTTTTCATATGCTCTCCTCTTATAGATAGGACTAACAAAGAACAGAGTTCTTTTTGTATCACTTGACTTGCCCTTTTTTTATCGATTTCTTTTTCTTAATTTTTTTCTTTGTTTTAAGTTTCCGATAAGATACTTATTAAGTTGGGTCCTAGGTTTTGTAGAAATTGCAAAATATTTCCCCTGTTCAAACACTTCCTAAAAAGAAAGTAAAAATTCCATCGTACTAACCGAAGGACGGGAAGGAATAAAGCGAGCAAATACACCAATTCGTCATCCTCAAATCAGTCTTTCCCGGGGTATTGTTCCAACAAATACATAATTGTAGGAATAAAGTAGTGATATAATTCACAGAAGCAAACCGCAACGAATTAATAAAATAAGAAGTGTAATGCACTTTTTTACATTTTCGTTCTAGGATGAAATTAAACAAAAGGATTTGCAAATAAAAGTGCTAATGCCACAACGAGCCCATAAATGGTTAAAGCTTCCATAAAAGCTAGACTAAGTAATAAGGTGCCTCTTATTTTTCCTTCTGCTTCTGGTTGTCTCGCAATACCTTCTACGGCTTGGCCTGCAGCAGTACCTTGACCAACTCCAGGTCCAATAGAAGCAAGCCCTACGGCCAATCCAGCAGCAATAACGGAAGCGGCAGAAATCAGTGGATTCATGATGATAGGTTCCTCGCACCAAAAAAAAATGGTTAATGATACAATCAACCAAGGAATTCTTACTTAATTTGATCACTAAAAAATATCGAATTGAAGTAACTAAAACTTCGAAAAAAAAAAAATATATAGATAGGGATAAACCCTATATAACTAATATATATCTACTATCACATATACATTTGTTTCTTTCATAACGGAAACCGCCCGCATTTTTTATTGAATCAGATTCTAGAATAATTCGTCGAAAAATATACAGGAACTGTAGCTGGACTTATAGACATTACATATAGACATATATCTAGTGTGATCTCCCTAATCCATCCTTCGTAATATCGTCTATCTTTCCTCTTAGAACTCTAGTCATATATACATATGGATTTCTTATTTCTATCTATATATGTATATGTTACCGAACCAAGTATATTTTCTTGAACCATGCATTGCCATTGCCTCAGTCGGGGTAAGCTTAAAAAAAAAAGACTCTTTTGAAAACGAATCAATGATGACCCTCCATGGATTCCCCTATATAAGCCGCGGCTAAAGTTGCAAAAATGAGAGCTTGAATACCGCTTGTAAATAATCCAAGAAACATGACAGGGATAGGAACTACTGAAGGTACTAAAGAAACAAGAACAACAACTACTAATTCATCCGCCAATATATTTCCGAAAAGTCGAAAACTCAGAGATAAAGGTTTTGTGAAATCTTCTAGGATGTTAATTGGTAAAAGGATTGGAGTTGGTTGAATGTATTTTCCAAAATAAGCCAATCCTTTTTTGGTAAGACCCGCATAAAAATATGCCACGGACGTGAGTAAAGCTAAAGCAACAGTAGTATTTATATCATTCGTGGGGGCAGCCAACTCTCCATGAGGTAACTGTATGATTTTCCAAGGTAAAAGAGCTCCAGACCAATTAGAAACAAAAATAAATAAGAACATGGTTCCAATAAAGGGAACCCAAGGCCCATATTCTTCTCCAATCTGAGTTTTACTCAAGTCTCGAATAAATTCAAGAACATATTCAAAGAAATTCTGCCCGTCGGTAGGAATAGTTTGTGGATTCCGAACAGTTATGATAACTGACCCTAATAAGATAGCAATTACTACCCAAGAAGTGATAAGTACTTGAGCATGAATTTGTAAACCTCCTATTTGCCAATATAAATGTTGGCCTACTTCTACACCTGATATATCGTAGAATCCTTTGAGTGTTTTAATGGAACATGGTATAACATTCATATTGCCCTCTGACAGAAATCAAACTTAAAAAAAAAAATTATTTTGATTCAACCATCTCTTTTTCAACTTATCTACTTTCATCATTAATCATATATTTAAAATACCAAGAAATCACATAACATAATACCCCATTTTATCTCTTTTTAAAAATGCAAGACAAGAATAGTAATCAATCTAAGAAATCAAAATAATTAACTAATCTTATTATTCTTAATCATAACATAATCATAATCAATGACTTCTTATATAGCTAGAATGACCCTCACAAATTGCGGATAGTAATTTGTTAAGAATCAATCGGATTGAAGCTATAACGTCATCGTTGATTGGAATCGAAATATCTGCAAGATACGGGTCACAATTTGTATCGATTAAACAAATTGTTGGAATTCCAAAAATGACACATTCTCGAAGAGCTGTATATTCTTTTTGCTGATCAACGATGATTACAATATCGGACAACCCAGTCAGATATTTGATCCCACCCAAATATGTTTGCAAAGTCGATAATTTTCTCTTCAACATTGCTGCATCTCTTTTAGGGAGACGGTTGAGTTTCCCCATCTTTTGTTCTCCTCTTAAGTCTCTGAACTTATGAAGTCTTGTTTCTGTAGTGGACCAATTCGTTAACATACCACCGAGCCATTTTTTATTAACATAATGACATCGAGACCTTATTGCAGCTGAGACTACTAAATCCGCTGCTTTATTTTTTGTACCAACCATTAAAAAGGTTTTCCTCGACTTGCTGCATCAAAAACTAAATCACAGGCTTCTGATAAAAAACGAGCAGTTCTAGTAAGATTTGTAATATGAATACCTTTACGTTTTGCAGAAATGTAAGGGGCCATTCTAGGATTCCATTTCTTAGTACCATGATAAAAATGAACTCCCGACTCCATCATCTCTTCCAAAGAGATGTTCCAATACCTTCTTGTCATTTTTCCCGCGCTTTCTCTTTTTTTTTAGAAATAACTAATTGTTCCTACGGAACCTTATAACGAGGTTGACCATTGATACATAGTCCGAACCATTAATTTTTTTTATTACTTACTTCATTTTTTTACTTAACAAAACTAGAAAGGAAAAAGAAAAAATCTCTGCTTAGGAATTATGAAATCGCGTAAATGAATTTTCTAATGTGTCATGGAAATTCTTTGGGCTACAAGAACAAAAAAATTCTCGATGGTGTAACAAAATATCTCTCATTTCCAACGTGAATACATTTTTCTTTTTTATTTCAAAATGAATATTTTTGTCTTGCCTTGAACGGTGCACTAATTTTTTAAATCCGGTACCGATAGGGATAATTCCCCCCAGAACTACATTTTCTTTCAGACCCTTCAACCAATCAATACGTCCCCGTAGAGCAGCTTTTGCTAAAACTCTAGCAGTTTCTTGAAAACTTGCTTCAGATATGAAGCTTTGAGTATTTAGAGACGCCCTCGTTATTCCTAATAAAATTGCCCGATAACAGATCGCTTCGTCTAAAGCACGTCCTGCTCGTTCTGCTCGCAGCAATCCGATTAATTCTCCAGGCGAAAAAACATTAGACATTCCGTCTTCTGAAACCAACACTTTTGATGTTACTTGTCGTACAATAATCTCTAGATGTCTATTATGAATCTGCACCCCTTGAGATTGATAAACCTTTTGGATCTTATTAACCAAAGAGATATGGCTTTGGGCTATAGTTAGCTCAGCTCCAATTAAGAATCCCCAAGGAATTCCAAGAATTCTTGGTATACGTTCGTTCCAACCTTCGACTCTCCTTTCAAGGTTCATCGATATTGAACCAATCGAACGCACTTCTAAGATTTGCTCCACTTTTGGAAGTCCCTGCGTTATGTCACCAGATCGGGATTTTTCATATATAAATGTAACTAATGTATCTCCTTCAGAAAGGGTTTCTCCGTAATGTCCGTGAACAGTCGCTCCTGGAGTAGCCAAATACGGCTTAGCTGATCTTATAACTAAGGAATCAACATGAACAATTAAAATTTGACCAGATTTTTTTATATGTGTCCCATATTTAACTAGACATAGATTTTCACAAATAAATTGTCCAATGCTAATTATTGTGGATGTTTCTTCACAATAATTGTTATGTAAAAAGCACCAATTCAAATGGGATGGATTCAAAATGATGGTATTGCATGGGTTGGGATTATAAATCCTTCTATTTTCATCTATTAAACAGTATTTAAGTACTTCAAGTACTTGGAAAGTCGCTTTCAAATTATCAAGTATCCAATATTTGTTTACCAAGATCTGATTATGAGTTATTAAATAGTAAGCTGAATAAAAGTTCACTATTTTAGATACAATAGTACCTAGGGGACCCAACAAATCCCTAATTAGAATTATGGGATTCAATTCTTTTGCCGTGATGTTATATTTCGAACCATTGAATGGACATGGGCCAACTCGAGAACAATTGAATGATGACAAAATTATCAAAGCCTTATTTTGATTCAATAATGTACCAATAGTTGCTTGATGCTGAGTAACTACTGAAATCTTCACTTTCGAAAAAAAAGGGTTGATATTGGTGCAATCTAATCCATTATCGGGGATCAATCCCGAACCCGCCGTATCATACCTTTTTTCGGCATATGAAAGACTAGACTTTACTAACTCAATTTTTATGAAATTTTGAATCAGATCATTTGCCCTTACCTCAACAAGAGAAGCATGAACTTCTTCTATAGAACCA